ATGTGTCTAATATACAAATAAAACCCTATTTCGGTCGGATCTGAAATCAATGAATAAATAAGATTTTAGAGATAAGGAATCAACCAAACCATGGATAAATCCAAGCAACCTTTTCGTAAATCCAAGCGATCTTTTCGTAGGCGTTTGCCCCCAATTGGATCGGGGGATCGAATAGATTATAGAAACATGAGTTTAATTAGTCGATTTATTAGTGAACAAGGAAAAATATTATCTAGACGAGTGAATAGATTGACCTTGAAACAACAACGATTAATTACTATTGCTATAAAACAAGCTCGTATTTTATCTTTGTTACCTTTTATTAATAATGAGAAACAATTTGAGAGAGCCGAGTCGATCCCTAGAACTACTGGTCCTAGAACCAGAAATAGATAGGCATACTCCTCAATTGACTCAAAACTCCAATTGGAACTCAAGCTTAGATTGATGTTTTGTTCGAAAAAGACTAGAATCTAGATTTTATTGTTGTGTTGTAAGAAAAAAATGGGGAAGAACAGAAGAAATCTTTTTTTTTTATTGAAACATGTTCGTTCATTCCTACTACTTATCTTAATTTATTTTTATTCTATCTTCCCGGAGTTCATTCTCCGGGGAATTCTGTTTCAATCATTCCTGTATATTACTTTCTAATCTCCTTTATTTGATGATCTTATTGGAAATCATGTAAAGACAATTCTTATTTGATATAGCTATTTGCGCAAGTATTTTACGATTAAGAAGCAATTGTCTCTTGTACAGATTGTGTATTAATCTACTATAACTATAGAATACCTTATTCTCACGAGTTACTGCATTTATCCGAGTAATCCACAAACGACGAAAATCCCTCTTTTGCCTGCCTCTATCTCGATGAGTGGAAACCAAAGCTCTCATTTTCTGTTGAGTAGTAGTTCGAGTAAGTCTTGAATGAGCCCCTCTAAAGGTTGATGCAAATAAACGAATTTTTGTTCGACGTCTCCGAGCTGTATATCCTCGTCTAACTCTGGTCATTGAATCAAATTAAACTTTAATGAATAACTAATTGATTTCTCTTCTTTCAGTCATTCTTTTCCCCTCCCCCGGTCGATTAATAACAAAACGGATTATTCCAATATATAAAATATGAATTCCAATGGCTTTTGCTACTATGACCTTCCCAACCACAATTTTTTCTTTTTTCCAGGCATTTCACCTGGAGATAAGAAATTCTACGGATACTAAAAAAAAAAAATAGCGGGTTCCATCGTTTCTATGGTTACTTCTTAAACGGTGAGGTCCTCTCTATACACCGGAGCCTCTTCTCTCATTTAATCAAATGTTATTGTTAACTTGTATAGTTTACACTCTTTGGCTCTACTCATCAATTATACAGTAATAGGTCTTTTCACAATAAGAGCTATCCATACAGTGACGGCATTTTATTATGAAAGTTGGCTAGGTAGCTGACCCTGTTAGTCCGTTCTTTCAGGAGTAGGAGCATAACCTTTTTGCTTCTTATAATACCATTTCCCCCGCTTAATGGATAACCATTTGCTACCAATGGAGAATTGCTTCTCATCTCAAATCGAGGTGATTGGATTTGCACCAATGGAAACCATAAATTCCATACACAATATAGGTATAGGTATATGATAGATCTTCATTTTTAGATAGTAAATGGTGTTCTTCCACTCTATCTATCCTATTCATTGGTACTGATCATTGATACTGTAAAAATTGTCTCATTTGTTCGAGCTCATGATCTGAACGAGTCGCACATACACCCTAGTACATGTTCCTCGACGCTGAGGACATCCTCGAAGAGCGGGAGATTTCGTGACATTTCTTATTGGCTGCCTTGTGTTTCTAATAAGTTGTTTAATAGTTGGCATGTTGAATCGTATATTTATATAGAATTCTAGAATGGGTTGGTTTAGATCGATCTTAACCTGATGATTAATGATTATGAATCATTTTTATTCAATATCAAATCACGGAAAATTCGAATTATGTTTTGAAATGGAATCGTGGATTTACACGAAATCCCCAGTATTTTCATTTTCGACCGCTACAAGATCAACAATGCCATAAGCTTGGGCTTCTGTTGCTGACATAAAAACATCCCTTTCCATGTCTTCGGATACAACCCATAAAGGGTTCCCCGTTCTTTGTACATAAACCTTTGTGAGGGTTTCGCGAAGTTTCAGTAGTTCTTCCGCTTCCAGGATAAATTCCCCTGCTTGTGCCTCATAAAAAGAACTAGCAGGTTGGTGAATCATAACCCTGATGATATTGATATAACATCATGAACGGTTCTTCTATCTCGCATGATTGGGCTAAAGTAAGGGATAAAAAAATAACAAGAAGAAAAAAATATAATTGAACAACCGTACAGGCATCTTTTGCGCATTGCATACGGCTCCACAATGGAATTTACCTTTTCTTCCCTTCCATTGAAGAAAGAAACAAATAGAATCCATCCGATCCAGATTGTTGAATGATCCATTTACCACCCTTCCTTTCGTTTTCGTAGGAGTAAAAAAAAAATACTATGATGGTTCTGTTGCTTTATATATATTTATCTCGTCTGTGATTTAGCAATCCCAAAGTTTCTTTCTGATCCGATCAAATAAGGAAAAAATGATCTTTTTTTTTTTTCATTTTCGTACTCTTTCTTTCATAACATAAATATAAGAAAGAGACTTCTGGTGTGGAAGAAAAATGGTTTGTGACGCTGAAATGTACCCCCGATACATAAGATCAAATCGGAAATAACTTTTGTTTCATACTACTATCTCGATACATAATTTCGTGTTATGAAAAAACAATAATGGTTTGTTCATATCGAACTCGAAGTGCCATGCTATTTTTACTTATTATTAATATTCGATATGGCGAAGGCATAGTCTTCTTTTTTTTTCCAAATAAAAAACTCATTGGCGCCAAGCGTGAGGGAATGCTAGACGTTTGGTAATTTCTCCTCCGACCAGAATGAAAGATCCCATTGAAGCGGCTAATCCCATGCATATTGTATGTACATCGGGTGGCACAAATTGCATAGTATCATAAATAGCTATTCCTGGTATTACCCATCCGCCGGGAGAGTTTATAAACAAATAAAGATCCCTAGTATCATCTTCTATACTGAGATATACCATAAGACCAACAAGTTGATTCGAGATCTCGCTATCAACCTCTTGGCCTAAAAAAAGTAATCTTTCTCGATGAAGTCGGTTGATTAGGACAAAATTGTATCCCTTAGAAACCGTACGCGCACCTTTGGATGCATACGGTTCAAGAAAAAAATTGCGAAAAAAAAAAGAATCAATGTGTCGATTAATCAATGTGTTGATTCCAGTCCTATTTCTTTTTTTTTTTTTTAACAGTAACAGGTTTTTGTTTTTCTAATGAAGGGACTTTTTCTTCTATTTTTCAAAAAACATGAGTTTTGGCTCCCCCTATAAAAAAAAAGAAATTTACTAAACTTATTGAACTAACCTCTCATTGATGTATTGTTTCATCGAGATTCAAATCACGATGTCATTTTCTTGTTCCTGAATGGGCCCCTTCAATTCTTTTAGGTTCATGTTCTACTCCGGGTAAAGATCTGTCCGAATTCTATTTGCACATATAGGGCAAATGATCCCAGTACCACTTCTTTTTGCTACGACTTCTTTTTCTTTTTTTTTTTCAATTCGTTTCAGGCCTTCCCAAAAACTATTCGATGTATTCATCATACTACTACATTGATTGGCAGTTTGAAATAACTCCTATAGTATAAGAATCGTTTATGATACAAGCGGTAATCGTACATATATTACCAATTTGGTATTTTATGAACGGAGCCTGGATACTTTATTTTATCGGTCCAAGTTAACCATGAATTCTTCTAATTGATAATATGGATCCCCAATATAAATTGATCTAATTGCACTTCACGCTCCGAATAATTGATGGTTCAATCAATCTTTCTTGGGCGAAACAGAGGATATCTCGATCGGGGGAGAGAACGGGTAAATCCCATATGACCCAATATGTCTGACAAGTCGCACTATACGTCAACCCAAACTGCATCTTCCTCTCCAGGACTCCGAAAAGGTACTTTTGGAACACCAATGGGCATTAAATTAAAGAAAAAAAATTTAAGTACTATACTTCACTTTGATATGGAAACGTAACAATGGGTTTATTGTCTTTATCATTTTTTTTCTGTTTATTCTATTTTATACATAGATTGGAAGGTTCATAGAAGAAGACAGAATGAATAAAGAAACATTTTTACGAATGGATCGATCGTTCGAATGATAAACAAGTATCTATGCATTCGTTCTCTAAAAACGGGATCAATCCCACCATTGCGTATTGGTACTTATCGGGTATAGAATAGATCTGTTTCTCTTTGTTCTTACGAACAGAATTGTTCCGTTATTTCCAATGGAACGAAATAAATATGAACCCTTTCTCATAGAAAATCTACTGAAAAAGGTTAGGTATATAGTATAATCTTTTCCAATGCGATAAAGTTACATAGTGTCTATTTATCTTTGATAAAGGGGTATTTCCATGGGTTTGCCTTGGTATCGTGTTCATACTGTTGTATTGAATGATCCCGGTCGATTGCTTTCTGTCCATATAATGCATACAGCTCTAGTTTCTGGTTGGGCCGGTTCAATGGCTCTATACGAATTAGCGGTTTTTGATCCCTCTGACCCCGTTCTAGATCCAATGTGGAGACAAGGTATGTTCGTCATACCCTTCATGACTCGTTTAGGAATAACCAATTCATGGGGTGGTTGGAGTATTTCAGGAGGAACTATAACGAATCCGGGTATTTGGAGTTACGAAGGTGTGGCGGGGGCACATATTGTGTTTTCTGGCTTGTGCTTCTTGGCAGCTATCTGGCATTGGGTGTATTGGGACCTAGAAATATTCTGTGATGAACGTACGGGAAAACCCTCTTTGGATTTGCCCAAGATCTTTGGAATTCATTTATTTCTTTCAGGGGTGGCTTGCTTTGGCTTTGGTGCATTTCATGTAACAGGCTTGTATGGTCCTGGAATATGGGTGTCCGATCCTTATGGACTAACCGGAAAAGTACAATCTGTAAATCCAGCGTGGGGCGCAGAAGGTTTTGATCCTTTTGTTCCGGGAGGAATAGCCTCTCATCATATTGCAGCGGGTACATTGGGCATATTAGCGGGCCTATTCCATCTTAGTGTCCGTCCGCCTCAACGTCTATACAAAGGATTACGCATGGGCAATATTGAAACTGTACTTTCCAGTAGTATCGCTGCTGTTTTTTTTGCGGCTTTCGTTGTTGCTGGAACTATGTGGTATGGTTCAGCAACTACCCCAATCGAATTATTTGGTCCCACTCGTTATCAGTGGGATCAGGGATACTTCCAACAAGAAATATATCGAAGAGTTGGCGCCGGACTAGCCGAAAATCTTAGTTTATCGGAAGCTTGGTCTAAAATTCCCGAAAAATTAGCTTTTTATGATTACATTGGTAATAATCCGGCAAAAGGGGGATTATTTAGAGCAGGCTCAATGGACAATGGGGATGGAATAGCTGTTGGATGGTTAGGACACCCCATCTTTAGAGATAAAGAAGGGCGTGAGCTTTTTGTACGTCGTATGCCTACTTTTTTTGAAACCTTCCCGGTAGTTTTGGTAGATGGAGACGGAGTTGTGAGAGCCGATGTTCCTTTTAGAAGGGCAGAATCAAAGTATAGTGTGGAACAAGTGGGTGTAACTGTTGAGTTCTATGGTGGCGAACTCAATGGAGTCAGTTATAGTGATCCTGCTACTGTGAAAAAATATGCTAGACGTGCCCAATTAGGTGAAATTTTTGAATTAGACCGAGCTACTTTGAAATCCGATGGTGTTTTTCGTAGTAGTCCAAGGGGTTGGTTCACTTTTGGGCATGCTTCGTTTGCTTTGCTCTTCTTTTTCGGACACATTTGGCATGGCGCTAGAACCTTGTTCAGAGATGTTTTTGCTGGTATTGATCCAGATTTGGATGCTCAAGTGGAATTTGGAGCATTCCAAAAACTTGGAGATCCAACTACAAGGAGACAAGTAGTCTGATACAACATTGCTCTGGTATCTTTTGCCTCCATTTTTTTTGATTTGACATAGGGTACCGGAGAAATCTTGACTTGAATCGCCATCTTTTCTTTGACCCTTTCTCTTTCCCTTTCTTTATCTAGTAAATAATCCCAAATGAATAGGTGTGGAAGCTATAATTGTAAACCACGATCGAATCCATGGAAGCATTGGTTTATACATTCCTGTTAGTCTCGACTTTAGGGATAATTTTTTTCGCTATCTTTTTTCGAGAACCACCTAAGGTTCCGACTAAAAAAATGAAATGATTTTTCATTATCTCAATTGAAGTAATGAGCCTCCCAATATAATATGGGAGGCTCATTACTTCAACTAGTCCCCGTGTTCTTCGAATGGATCTCTTAGTTGTTGAGAGGGTTGCCCGAAAGCGGTATATAAGGCGTACCCAGTAAAGCTTACAAGTGAACCAGATATGGAGATGGCGACAAGAGTTGCTGTTTCCATTTTTAGATAATTTCAAGATCACAATGGATCTACGATAAGATCGTTTATTTACAACTACAACGGAATGGTATACAAAGTCAACAGATCTCAACCAATGAAATAGGATTTATGGCTACACAAACCATTGAGGGTAGTTCTAGATCTGGGCCAAGACGAACTATTGCAGGGGATTTATTGAAACCATTGAATTCAGAATATGGTAAAGTAGCTCCGGGCTGGGGGACTACACCACTTATGGGGGTCGCAATGGCTCTATTTGCGATATTCCTATCTATTATTTTGGAAATTTATAATTCTTCTGTTTTACTGGATGGAATTTCAATGAGTTAGGTTCATAAGAACTATTAAGTCCTAGTTTTTCAATCAAAAAAAATTACTTAAGACTCGGATTTCTAGACCATTCTGGTAGTTCGATCGTGGAATTTATTTGTTTCGGTATTTCCGGAATATGAGTGTGTGACTTGTTATAATTGATCCTATTGATAGTACAGAGAATGGGTCTGTCATCTCTATCAAGATGATTCTACCTCGTCGGATATTTATTCTAGTATCTGGAACACGTAATATATAGAATAGATCAAGAAAAGAAATATTTGAACTATGATTCATACCTACTATTCAGACCTCGTGACCGGACTCAAAAAAAAGGTATTTCATTTCTTAAATCAAACGATTTTTCTTCCTTCAGACTTATTTTGACCGAAGAACAACTGTTTTTCTAGATTTTGTTGAGTCATTACATCCATTCATTGAATAAGTGATGATCAAATGGTTCTTACTCAGAAAACCTTTGAACTTAGCTTGGGGCTTTATTAAATTAAATCATCGTGGTTCTAGTATGAATCTGAGGTTTCAATTGATTCATAGGGTCTCAACAAGAGAATTCCCTATCAATAGTAAAACAAGAGTCAATCTGCATTACGCACAAAAAAAATAGGGGAAGAGAAG